TAAATAAATGATCTTATCCTAGATCCATTTTGGTCTTGAAATTATATAATAATGGAAACAGCAACCCTACTTGCCATCTCTATATCTGGTTTACTTGTAAGTTTTACTGGGTACGCCTTATATACTGCTTTTGGGCAACCCTCTCAACAACTAAGAGATCCATTCGAAGAACATGGGGACTAGTTGAAGTAATGAGCCTACCAATATTGGTAGGCTCATTACTTCAATTGAGATAATGAAAAATCATTTCATCTTTTTAGTTGGAACTTTGGGTGGTTCTCTAAAAAAGATAGCGAAAAAAATAATTCCTAAAGTAGAAACTAAGAGGAATGTATAAACCAATGCTTCCATGGATTTGATCGTGGTTTACAATTATAGCTTTCATACCTGTTTATTTGGGATCGTCTCTCGGATAAAGAAAAAGAAAGAACAAGAGTAAAAGAAAAGGTAGCAATTCAAATCAAGATTTATCCGGTTCCCTATGGCAAATTCCAATCACAAAAAGAAAATAAAGTACAAAAGGAACAAAACAATGTTGTATCAGACTACTTGTCTTCTTGTAGTTGGATCTCCAAGTTTTTGGAATGCTCCAAATTCTACTTGAGCATCCAAATCTGGGTCGATACCAGCAAAAACATCTCTGAACAAGGTTCTAGCACCATGCCAAATGTGTCCGAAAAAGAAGAGCAGAGCAAACGAAGCATGTCCAAAAGTAAACCAACCTCTTGGACTGCTACGAAAAACACCATCCGATTTCAAAGTAGCACGATCTAATTCAAAGATTTCACCCAATTGAGCACGTCTAGCATATTTTTTCACAGTAGCAGGATCACTATAACTGACTCCATTGAGTTCGCCACCATAGAACTCAACAGTTACACCTACTTGTTCGACACTATATTTCGATTCCGCCCTTCGAAAAGGAACATCGGCTCTAACAATTCCGTCTCCGTCTACCAAAACAACCGGAAATGTTTCAAAAAAAGTAGGCATACGACGTACAAAAAGTTCACGCCCCTCTTTATCTCTAAAGATAGGGTGTCCTAACCAACCAACAGCTATTCCATCCCCATTGTCCATTGAGCCCGCTCTAAACAATCCGCCTTTTGCCGGATTATTGCCAATGTAATCATAAAAGGCTAATTTTTCGGGAATTTTAGACCAAGCTTCTGATAAACTTTGATTTTCGGCTAGCCCAGCACCAACTCTTCGATATATTTCTTGCTGGAAATATCCCTGATCCCATTGATAACGAGTGGGACCAAATAATTCAATCGGCGTAGTTGCTGAACCATACCACATAGTTCCAGCAACAACAAAAGCTGCAAAAAAGACAGCAGCGATACTACTGGAAAGGACGGTTTCAATATTTCCCATACGCAATCCTTTGTACAGACGTTGGGGTGGACGGACACTAAGATGGAAAAGGCCCGCTAATATGCCCAATGTCCCTGCTGCAATATGATGAGAGGCTATTCCCCCTGGAACAAAAGGATCAAAACCTTCCACACCCCATGCGGGATTTACGGATTGTACCCTTCCGGTTAGTCCATAAGGATCGGACACCCATATTCCAGGACCATACAATCCTGTTACATGAAATGCGCCAAAACCAAAACAAGCCACCCCTGAAAGAAATAAATGAATTCCAAAAATTTTAGGCAAATCCAAAGAAGGTTTTCCTGTACGTTCATCACAAAAGATTTCTAGATCCCAATATACCCAATGCCAGATAGCCGCCAAAAAGCACAAGCCGGAAAACACAATATGTGCCCCGGCCACACCTTCGTAACTCCAAATACCTGGATTCGTTATAGTTCCTCCTGTGATACTCCAACCACCCCATGAATTGGTTATTCCTAAACGAGTCATGAAGGGTATAACAAACATACCTTGTCTCCACATTGGGTCAAGAACAGGGTCAGAGGGATCAAAAACGGCTAATTCATATAGAGCCATCGAACCGGCCCAACCAGCAACCAGAGCTGTATGCATTATATGGACAGAAAGTAAACGGCCGGGATCATTTAATACGACGGTATGAACACGATACCAAGGCAAACCCATGAAAATACCTCTTATATCAACAAAAAATGGACACTATGTAACTTTATTGCACTATAAAAAACTATACTATGGACCCTCTCTTTTTAGTGGATTATCTCGGGTAAAGGATTAATATTTGTTCTAGTTTTTTAGTAATAACGAAAGAATTCTATTCGTAGGAACAAAAGAAGCAGATCTATTCTATACCCGATAAGTAAGAATACGCAATGGTGGAGGGGGGGGGGTTGACCGTATTTTATATGAGTGTTTATATCTTTTTATCAGTGAATGCAGACATATTTGTTCATCACTCAAAAAACCTATTCGTAAGAATTTTCCTTTAGTCACTCGGTCTTCCTTTTGTATTTAGGATTTTTTTTACGAATTTATTCAATCTATATTTATATTCAATCTATAAATAAAATATGATAAAGACCAATCATTAGTAAGACAATAAACCCATTGTTATGTTTCCGCATCAAAGCGAGATATACTACTTTAATTCAATTCTTTTTTCATTTTATGCCCGTTGGTGTTCCAAAAGTACCCTTTCGAGGTCCCGGAGATGAAGAAGCATCTTGGGTTGACCTATAGTGCGACTTGTCAGATATATTGGGTCATATGGGATTTCCCCGTTCTCTCCCCCGATCGAGATATCCTCTCTTTCACCCCAAAAAAGATTGATTGAATCAGCAAAAAATTGGAGCGTGAAGTATGTAATTAGATCTTTTTTTGAGGGGATATCCAGATTAATATTACAAATTTACAAAAATTTATGGTTGGCTTGGTTGGACCAATAAAATGAAGCATCCAGGCTCTGTTTAAAAAAAAAACCAAATGTTAATATATCTATGATTACTACTTCTATCATATATTTGTGTTTGCTGGAAAACATAAAATGAAATAAATTGAAGAAAAGAAGTCGTAGCAAAAAGACGTGGTATTGGAGTATTTGTGCTATATGTGCAAATCCAAATCGGGTAGATCTTTACTCGGAGTAGAACAGAAACCTAAAAGAATTGAATTGAAGAAGCCCAATCAAAAACAAGAAAATTACATCGCGATTTGGATTCGATCTCGATGAAAACAATACATCAATGAGAAGTTAGTTCAATAAGTGTTTAGTATTTTTTTTTTTAATTATTAATAATATTAATATAGAATTTAATATAGAATAATATTAATATAGATTAATATAGATAAATATAGATAAACGGGTCAAAAGTCGTCTTTCTTGAAAAATGTAAGAAAAAGACCTTTCATTAGAAGTTCGAAAAAGTCTGCTATGAAAAAGAAAAAAAGAAAGAGGGTTGAAATCTACACATTGATTTTTTTTCGCGATTTTTTGTGAACCGTATGCATCAAAAGGTGCATGTACGGCTCCTAAGGGATAAAATCTTATCCTAATCAACCGACTTTATCGACAAAGAGCACTTTTTTTAGGCCAAAAGGTTGATAGTACGATATCGAATCAAATTATGGGCCTTATGGTATATCTCACTTTAGAGGATTCTACCAAAGATTTGTATTTGTTTATAAATTCTCCGGGCGGATGGATAGTATCCGGAATAGCTCTTTATGATATGATGCAAGCAGTGCAACCAGATGTACAGACAGTATGCATAGGATTAGCCGCTTCAATGGCATCTTTTATTCTCACAGGAGGAGAAATTACTAAACGTATAGCACTCCCTCACGCTTGGCGCCAATGAGTCTTTTATTTGAGAAAAAAAAAAAGAAGACTATGCCTTCGCCATATGAATATTAAGCAATAATAGCATGGCACTTCGAATTCGATATGCGAAAGCGAAAATTTTTCAAAAACCATTCGATTATGTATCGAAAGAGTGGTATGAGAAAATGGGTATTTCCAATTTGATCTGATCTATCAGGAGCCTATTTCAGCGTCACAAACGTTTTTGTTTTTACACCGGAAAGCTTTTAACAATCTTTATCTTAATGAAAGAATAGGAATACGGAATATGAAAAAAAAAAAAAAAAGATTTTTTTACTTTTTCTTATACTTATACTTATATAAGTATATAATAATAATATATATATATAAATAATATATATATATATAAATAATATATATAAATAATATATATATATAATATAACTATATAGCATTTACATTTTATTTGAATAGCATTTACATTTTATTTGAAAAAAAAAAAAGAAACTTTGGGATTGCTGAATAACAGACCAAATAATAAAGCAACGGAACCATCATAGTATCATAGTATATAGTATTTTTTAACTACTCAAAAAAACGGAAGGGTGGTTATTGGATCATTTACCGATCTAGGTCTGATAGACCTTCTCCATTTTTCTCTTTCTTCGATGGAAGGTAAAAACCAATTCCATAGTAGAGCCGTATGCAATACGCAAAAGATGCCTGTACGGTTGTTCAATCTTTGTTTTTTTTATTCTTTATCTCTCGTCTTATCGTACGAGATAGAGGAACCTTTTATTATGTTATATCGTCAGGGTAATGATGCATCAACCCATAGCTGATCTTCGTGCTAAGACAAAAGCGGGAGAATATATCATGGAAATGGACGAAGTAATGAGCATATACAACTCTATCGTAAATACTTATGTACAAAGAACGGGCAAACCTTCATGGGTTTTATACAAAGACCTGGAAAGGGATATCTTTATGTCAGCAGAAGAAGCCCAAGCTCATGGAATTGTTGATCTTGTAGGGATTGAATAAAAAATTAGCAGGGATTCCGCGCAAATACACAATTTGAGATTTTTTCTTCTTACCGCTTACCTGATTTAATTATAATATCTCTATTAATTAATCTATTCTATTAATAATTAATTAATCTATAATCTATTAATCTAGAATAAGAATATAAGTAATATAGAATTAATATAGAATTAATATAGAATGAGAGTAATCTAGAATATAAGTAATTCATAATCATCGGGTTAGGATTGATCTAAACCAGCTCATTATATATATGATTCAACATGCCAACTATTAAACAACTTATTAGAAACACAAGACAGCCAATCCGAAATGTCACGAAATCCCCCGCCCTTCGGGGATGCCCTCAGCGCCGAGGAACATGTACTAGGGTGTATGTGCGACTCGTTCCGATCATGGACTAAGACAAAACAGAGGAAACAAATTATTCCGGTATAAGTGATCGGTTAGGATAGAATGGAAAAACTCCATTCCATTCACTATCTTACTTAAAAAAAAAAAAAAGAATCTCTTATAATATATATCCTTTTATTGTTATTGTGTATCAAATTTATGGTTTCCGTTGGTGCAAATCCAATCACCTCCATTTGCAATTTCAGATGAGAAAGATTTCCCCATTGGTAGCAAATGCTTATCCATTAAGCAGGGAAAATTCTATTTCAAAATTAAAACGAAAGATTATGCCCTTATTCTTGCAAGAACGGACTAAGAGGGTCAGCTCCCCAGCTAATCTTCACTTCATACTTAAATACCGTTACTGTATAGTTAGATTTCGTTGTGAAAGACTTTTTACTAGCTATTTCATGGGTAGAGCCAAAGAGTGTGAACTGTACAAGTTAACAATAGCATTGATTAAATGAGAGAAGGGGCTCCGGTGTATAGAGAGGACCTCGCCGTTTAAGAAGTAACCATAGAAACGATGGAATCCACTATTTCTTTATCCATTTCTATTTAATTTAATATGTTTTTTTGATACCTAGTATCAATACAATTTCTTATTTCGAGGTTAAATGCTTAGAAATAAAAAAAAATCGTGGTTGGGAAGGTTATAGTAGCAAAAGCCATTGGAATCTTTTATTTTATACATTGGAAAAATCCGTTTTTATTATTAATACACTAGTAAAGGGAAAAGAATAACTGAAAGAAAAGAAATCAAATAGTTATTCATCAAAGTTTGATTTATTCAATGACCAGAATTAAACGAGGATATATAGCTCGGAAACGTAGGACAAAAATGGGTTTATTTACATCAAGTTTTCGAGGGGCTCATTCAAAACTTACTCGAACTATTACTCAACAGAAAATAAAAGCTTTTGTTTCGGCTCATCGGGATAGAGATAGGAAAAAAAGAGATTTTCGTCGTTTGTGGATCAGTCGAATAAATGCAGTAATTCGCGAGAATCAAAAAAAGATATACTATAGTTATAGCAGATTAATGTATAATCTGTACAAGAGGCAGTTGCTTCTTAATCGTAAAATACTTTCACAAATAGCTATATTAAATAAGAATTGTCTTTATATGATTTCCAATGAGATCATAAAAAATTCCCCGGAGACTGAACTCCGGGAAGGTAGAGTAGAGATTTGTATGATAAAATAGAATCATATGATAAAGTCGTCAAAATGAGCAACCACGTTCAATAAAAAAAGATTTATTCTTCTTCACCGATTCCCTTTTTTCTTACATACAACACGATAATAAAAATTGGATTGTCGTAGTTTTCGAACAAAACATCAATCCACGTTTGATTTGAGTTTTGATTGGAATTTGAATTCAATTGAAGAGTAATCCTATTTTCTTTTTTTTCTTTTAAGACCTGTAGTTCTAGTGGCCGACTTGCTTTTTTCAAATTGTTTTTCATTATTAAGAAAAGGTAACGAAGACAAAATACGAGCTTGTTTTATAGCAATCGTAATTAATCGTTGTTGTTTTAAGGTCAATCTATTCACCCGTCTAGATAATATTTTTCCCTGTTCACTAATAAATCGACTAATTAAACTCATGTTTTTATAATCAATTCGATCCCCCGATTGGATCCGGGGCAAACGTCTACGAAAAGATCCCTTGGATTTAAGAAAAAGTCGCTTAGATTTATACATAGTTTGTTTATTCCTTATCGTGAAAATAAAAAATAGGATTTACTTTGTTTCTATTTTTTTATTCTTATATTTTTTATTTTTTGAATTTTGAATAATGTTTTTAATGTTTTTGTTTTTAAATATATTTCAATATATAATTATATGTTATATATATACAATCTCTTCTATAATTTAGAACAATATGAAAAAATATATCATTTTTCATCTTCCTTCGAGGGGTGACACACAAGTGATCAATTTTCTCTATTTCTTTATCTCCCCGTGAATCGTATGTTTGCAACAACAGGGACAGAATTTTCTCAATTCCAATCGACTAGGCGTATTGTGTCGATTCTTTTGAGTAATATATCTGGAAATACCCGTTGATTTCTTATTAACACTGTTTCGAACACAACTGGTACATTCCAAAATAACCCCTATTCGGATATCTTTACCTTTGGCCATGAACCTCCTTTGTGTTTTTGATTCACTTAACTCTTCTATTTTACGATTCGAAGCAAAAAGGAACAAAAAAAAAAATAATAGAAGTTGCTAACTCGAAATCCAATTATGAAGGATCTCGTTCCAATCAATAATCAATATAGTCAATATAATATAAGTTATAAGTATAGTAATTATAAGTATAGTAATATTAAGTAATACAATGATTTCTAACTATATTTAGAATCACAGTACAGTATTTCTGTTTTCATTTAAGTATCCTATATGATATTCTTGCCCCGCCTTAGCCATTCCATTTCTATTTCAGGTCTCACCCTATTATTTAATAGATTAATAGAAATGGAATTGATTATAAATTTATGAATTTCTTATTAATTAAATTCAATTGAAGCCTGGACCGAATTCCGAGTTTCACTGAGGCCGAATCCAACTTTATTCTTTCTCTTTTCTAACTTCTAAAAAAAAAAAAAGAAAAAAAGAAGGAGAAGGGGGGATTAATCACAGATATTTGATTGTATCTCTAATCTTCTTCACCCCTTCCCGTGTCAATAACTAGAATGAAAAAAAGGGAAATATCAATGCATCCGGGAATAAACGATTGATCTCTATCAATAGACCTGCTAAAGCACCAAACCATAGAGTACTTACCACTGGTGCCACGGAGAGATATGTTTTTAGATCTCGCATTTAAAATCCTCCTTCTTTATTCTTAATTCTTATTCTTTATTATATTATTATATTAGAATTTGTAATACATAATTACATATATGATCAGATGGTTATTTAATTAATAACGACTTGTATTTGTACGCAAAATTCTTAATTCAAATTGAAATGTATAACGATTCATTAGATATTCTTTCTTTTTTTTTTTTTAACAAAAAAAAGAGGTCCGTTTCTTCTCTGCCCGAGCATTCTCTAAAAATATTCATTTTTTTTTGTTAGGCGGATTTCAGATGTATATAAGTCTTTTATTATTATTATTATATATGTTATACAATATGAAACTAAAAAGATGAAACTAAAAAAAAATGGCAGGATAATTTATATATATCAACCGAAAAAATCAAGATATGGAAAACAAGACAAAGATTCTTTACAATGACACTGTAAACCAATTGAAAGGGATGTAGCGCAGCTTGGTAGCGCGTTTGTTTTGGGTACAAAATGTCACGGGTTCAAATCCTGTCATCCCTATCCCTAACTATTACCTATCTTATGAGCAGTAACAAGGGATCAATTGAGACCGATTAAAAGTAGACATACATACTCAATAGAAATAGATGGATATTCTATCAATATATATATGATGAGAGTTCTATATATATAGATTATGATAGTATATGCATGCAAGATGAATTGGGGTCACATAAAATTTTTTTATGATTTATGAAAATAAAGCGCTCTTAGTTCAGTTCGGTAGAACGCGGGTCTCCAAAACCCGATGTCGTAGGTTCAAATCCTACAGAGCGTGATTCCATTCTTGTTAGATCGAGAATGACACTGAAATAATGGAACAGCAGTCTAAAGTCTTAATTTTACCTCCTGTGGATTAGGATTAAAACAAACAAAATAGGAGGTCAATAAAAAAATGTGAATTAATCAAAGGTCCAACTGATCACCACGTCGGTATTGTAAATATGCGGTTACGAATAATCCAGCCAAAGTAATAGGAATTAGACCTAACACGATTCCAAATAGAAAAACTTCAATCATTTTTATTTGTTTGAAAGGAGAAAGGGGGAGGTAATATATATCTTTAAATATTAATCTGTATTGCCCATGAATCTCAATGACCAAGAATTGGAAATTGACACGGTAAGGAACTATAGAATATATTGAATATCCCAGAAAGATTTATTTTTTTGAATTGTTCATTCAATTAATTTCATAATCTCAAATCAAATAAGTCGTATCTTGCTCAGACCGATAAATAGAGATGAGGTTATAGTTAAAGCTGCTAGTAGAAAACCGAAATAACTAGTTATAGTGGGCATGAAGAGGCTAAATGAAATATGTTCTTTTTATACATATGTTTAAAAAGCACTTCCCTAAGTTTCCATTAGAAAGATAGGAAGATAAACAAAAATACCACTTGAAAAATCCAATTGAAAATTTTTGATTCATCAATCAATCATTATAGACGAACAAAAATATAGTGACATAGGTAAGAAATCCATTCATCATCTGTGACATCTACCCATCCTGTGATTCCAAATCAACAGATTGATAAAACAACTCTTGAGTTGAGTAAACTAATATAATAAAAAATTTTTATTATAAGAATAAGAACCTTGTTGTGTAATTTCATTCAATTCAAATAAAAAAGGAAAAACTCTCTTTTTCTTTGAATTAATATAGAAAAAAATCGGAAAAATATCTATTTTTTATCCTTTTTTTTTTATTTATTAATTTTGATTGTATCAAATCCATTTTTTTAGACCAAAAGAAGAGTGACCTTCTAATGCCCTTTCCTTTACTTTTTTACTTTGATTTTAATTCATTGGATTTTGTAGTAGGTTCCATTCTCATAACATAATATCTCCAACGAGAAGAAAAAAGGTATCAAATCGCTCGAAACTAGGGTTCTACATTTTTTTCTCTTTCCTTATTTTAATATAAAATAAAGCTCTATCCTTGTAATTAAGTAATTAAGCCAAGAAGGAGCCTTTTGGGTGTAATACAAGAACAACA